CTACTAATACTAATGGAGTGTCTACTTACCAGGTCTTGAATTCGATTGGATAGTCAAACGGAAAATCGAATTAATATTTATGGAAGGAGCAGAAAATACTTTGTATACAGAGTATACAGACTCATGAGAGTCTCTGAGTGCACGGGCATTCAATCAATATTAGATTGGATGCATAAAGGAGAATGGGTCTTATTATTACTACATATTAGTAACATTCCCTTTGATACTTGCAAAGAAAAGTGTGACTGCGTATTTTGTTTAATGTACTAGAAATCATATAAGAACTTGTTATACCTTGTTATACGTGGATTTATAGGAGTCTTTCATCAAGGGTCTTGGGTCATAATCCCTTTTTGACTCTGCACCAGTGATTCCACTATTATTAGTAAACAATAATGGAATAATTCCTTCATATTCATAGAGATAGGGGACATAATTCACATGGATATAGTAAGTCTCGCTTGGGCTGCTTTAATGGTAGTTTTTACATTTTCCCTTTCACTCGTAGTATGGGGAAGAAGTGGACTCTAGAGATACTACTAATTGAGTTGGGGAATAAAATTTGATCACTTTTTTTATAGATTTTTTCTAGATCGTTCTGCAAAGCCCTTTCAATTATTTAATTAATTATTTATTAATTATTAAATTGAATTATTGAATATATTTAATTAATAATTAACTTAATCTTAATATTGAATTCATTAATTTAATTCAATTTTGAAATCCGAAGAAGTAATTGATTGAGCGGTTGACAGATGATCCAAGGAGTTCTATGGTAACTTCTTCGAAATCGAAATGCTAAAAAAAAAAAAGATTACTTTATTTTCATTTTCTTTTATTAACTTGATTTTATTTTAGTAATATATGCCCAATATTGTTTTTCCTTCATTGCTTTGATTCTTGTTTAATGGATACCGGAATTCATATTGAAAATAATAATAATAATAAATCTAGAAATTAGAAAATTGTAAGAGTTCCCTTTTGATTATTTCAGATTGATTGGAATCAACAAAAAGAAAATAGATAAAGCAAAGAAATCGAATTGAGATACTATGTACATTCCATATATTTAATTGATATTAAGATGTATGAAGATACATATACATATTGTAGATTGATCTCTATTCAGTTTGTATCTTTCTACAGTACAATAATCAAAATAGATAGTATGGTCGAAAGATTCATATATGAATCTTTCGACCATACTTATCGAATCTCATAGGCTACTGCGGATTCTAGTCCCTTCATTTCATTTAAGACGTGAAATTGGAATCTTGTTTCTTAAATCATTGATAAGAACTAAGAAGTCAAGTTTCATTCAAATTAATCACCTTGACTGACAGTTTTTACGTATATTATAAGTAAAAAAGCAGTAGGAACTAGAATGAACAGTGCAGTAGCAATAAATGCGAGAATATTTACTTCCATAATCTCATCGTTTCGTTTTTTTTTTTTTTACTTCGCAATAACTCGGGATTTAATCCCATAGAGATGATAAACCTTTCGCTTGTAAATTCAATGGGATGAATTCCATTTCGATGATATCGAATCGGATCAATATCATGAATAACAATATCTGAGCTATCAAGTCGATTCAGCGTCGAGAATTGAATAGTATAACATAGGTAGATCTTTTATCCACACACCGAATACAAACTTTGATTCTGATTCCGGATTCAATCAAAAGAATTCCTTTAGTTTATACTTTAACTACTTTATTTTTATTTATCATTCTTTGCCATTCTGTCTGTTCTATAATCTACCGCTTCCACGTCCATTATTTCTATTTACAAATGGTTTACAAATAAACCCAAACAAAGAATAGAAACGAAATCGAAAAGAGTTAAGTTCGAAACTCCTTTTTTTTTAATGATCTAATTTTCTTGAAAAACAAAAAAAACAAAGAAAAAAGAAGTATGATAAAGACGAGTCCCAGTATAATAAAAAATCGAATATTCCGTGAAATTGTTTTAAATTCAAACTATTAATTTAAGTTACACAAAATGGAAACCAGAAAAGAAGATATTTTGACTCTGAAAAGTATTTTATCAAAGTAACTATTTTAAATTCATTTTGTATCGTACAAGAAATGAATTCCATTTGTGGATATGCTTCCGGGAACGATATAACGATATGGTGTACTCGATTCTATTACATACACGGTATTACATACACGGATCGAGAGCAGTCAAAAAAAAAACCAGACCCAATCCGGTATCTCTTTGAATCCTGAATATAATGCTACCACTACCAATAATTGTACCAATTCACACATGTCTCTTTCTCATTAACCGGTACCGGTTAATGAGAAATGCGAAACGAAAAAGAAAAAAAAAAAGAAGGATACCGTTGGGAATGAAATTATACCATTTGTACCCAGTTTAACAGAAAAAGGAGAGATCTATTGATGTATTTTTTTTATTGGTTATTGGATTTGGATCCGTCGGGACTGACGGGGCTCGAACCCGCAGCTTCCGCCTTGACAGGGCGGTGCTCTGAC